GGGAATGGAAGCTGAATTACCTTTTGGTTCTCCCCGACAACTACCTTCCTTTTTTGAACCTATTTGGAAACAACTTGAAAAAAGACTTATAAAAGTGAAAAAAAAACGTTTTCTAGCCCTACAAATTATAAACGAAAGAGCAAAATGGTTTCGAAAAGTATCAAAAGACAAAACACGATGGGTTAGAAAAATAGTTCGATTTATAAAAAGAATAATGAAAGAACTTAAAAAAGTAAGTCTAATTCCATTATTTGGATTGAGGGAAGTATATGAATCGAATACAAAAAAAAAAAAATCACTAATAAGTAATCATATAAATCATGAATCGTCCATTCGAATTAGATCTGCGGATTGGACAAATTATTCACTGACAGAAAAAAAGATGAAAGATCTGGCTGATAAGACAAATACAATCAGAAATCAAATCGAAAAAATAACAAAAGAAAAAAAAAATATATTTATAACTACGTATATAAACATTAGTCCTAACGAAACAAATTGTGATGATAAAAGATTAGAATCATCAAAAAGGATTTGGCAGATATTAAAAAGAAGAAGTGCTCGACTAATGCGCAAATATCACTATTTTTTTTATTTGTTTATTGAAAGGATATACAAAGATATTTTTTTACGTATCATTAATATTCCCAGAATACATGTAAAAATTTTACTTCAATTAAAAAACAAAATAACGGATAATTCCAATGATGAAACAAATAAAAAAGGATTTTATATTGATAAAAAAAATAAAATTTATTTTATTTCGACTATAAAAAAGTTTATTTCTAATATTAGAAATAAAAATTCGCAGATTTTTTGTGACCTTTCTTCGTTGTCACAGGCATATGTATTTTACAAATTATCACAAGCCCAAGTTATCAACAAGCATTACTTGAAATTTTTATTTCAATATCACGGAACAATTCCTTTTATTAAGGATAGAATAAAAAAAGATTTTTTTGGAACACACGGAATATTTCATTTCGAATCAAGGTATAATAAACTTAGCGGTTTTAAAATGAATGAATGGAAAAGCTGGTTAATGGGTAATGATCACTATAAATACAATTTATCTCAGACTAGATGGTCTAGATTAGTACCGCAAAATTGGCGGAATAGAATCAATCAAAATTTTATGGTTCAAAATAAAAACTCAACCAATTTTTATTCATATGAAAAAGACCGATTAATTCATTACAAGAAAGAAAACAATTATGCATATGCAGTAAATTCATTACCGAACCAAAAAGATAAATTAAAAAACTACAAATATGATCTTTTATCAAATAAATATCTGAATTATGAAGATAAGAAAGGTTCATATATTTATGGGTCGCCATTCCAAGTAAACGAGGCAAAAAGGATTTCCTATAATTACAATAATTATAATCCCGAACTTTTTTATTTGCCGAGAGATATAGATCTTGGTAACTATCTACGAGAAGATTCTATTATTGATAGGGATAAAAATCCGGATAGAAAATATTTTGATTGGAAAACTATTAATTTTTGTCTTAGAAAAAAGATCGATATTGAGGAATGGAGAAATAGAGATATCGGGGCCAGCGCCAACATTAATAAAAATACTAAGACTCGGACTAATTATTATCAAATAATTGATAAAATGGATAAAAAAAAAATGGATAAGAAAGTGTTTATGAATCCCCCGATTCATAAACAAATCTGCCCAACCAATCAAACAAAAACATTTTTGGACTGGATGGGAATGAATGAAGAAATCCTAAATTGTCCGATATCAAATCTAGAACTTTGGTTTTTACCAGAATTTGTGTCACTTTATAATACATATAAGATTCAACCGTGGATCATACCAATCAATTTACTTCTTTTTAAATTGAATATAAATAAAAACATTAGTAAAAATATCAACGAAAAGAAAAAAAAAGATAGATTATATAATCCAAAAAAATCTCTTGAATTAGAGAATCAAAATCAAGAAGAAAAACAACAGCCAGTCCAAGGAGATCTTGGATCATATGCACAAAATAACAAAAATATTGAATCTGATCCATCGAAAAAAAAAAAAAATGTTAAAGAAGATTATCGGGGATCATACATTCAAAAAAGCAAAAATAAAAATAAATCCATGATAGGAGCGGAACTAGATTTCTTCCTGAAAAGATATTTTCTTTTTCAATTGAAATGGGATAATGCTTTTAATCAAAAAATACTAAATAATATCAAGGTATATTGCCTACTCCTTAGATTGAGAAATCCAAAGGAAATTGCTATATCCTCTATTCAAAGGGACGAAATAAGTTTGGATGTAATGCTGATTCCGAAGTCTACAACTCTTACAAAATTGATAAAAAGGGGACTATTGATTATTGAACCAGCTCGGCTATCCATAAAATGGGACGGACAATTTATCATGTACCAAACCATAGCTATTTCACGGGTGCATAAGAGTAAGCGCCAAACTAATCGAAGATACCAAGAAAAAAGAAATGTTGATAAGAATGGTCTTAATGAATCCATTGCACGACATGAAAATGGGAATAGAAACGATAATTTTTATGATTTTATTGTTCCTGATAATTTTTTATCTCCTAGACGTCGTAGAGAATTGAGAATTCTCATTTGTTTCAATTCAAGAAATGTCAATGTTGGGGATAGAAATCAAGTATTTTGCAATGGGAACAATGTAAAGCGCTGTGGTCAATTTTTTTATGAGGATAAGCATCTTGATGTAGATACAAATCGATTTATTAAGTTCAAATTATTTCTTTGGCCAAATTATCGATTCGAAGATTTTGCTTGTATGAATCGCTATTGGTTTGATACCAATAATGGTAGTCGTTTCGTTATGTCAAGGATACATATGTATCCACGATTGATAATTAGTTGATGATACATTTACATTACATGGATCAAGCGGCATCTCTGACATGGTATATGAACACAAACAAATATATACAGCCTTATGTTGTTATATTAGATTATGGTACATGATACTGATTACCTGACCTTGATCTTAGCAATTCTATCTAGTAAGTAATGAGTCGTCATAATCTTCTTATCTTAGGTCAAAATTCTTCTCTTTTGTAGGTTAGAAATTTTTTATCTATATTTGAATAAAATTGAAAAAAAAAATTGTATTGATTATCAATTAAGTGAATTAAAAAAAAAAGAAGTATACGAATAAATCCCGATTATTGTGTATAACAAATTAAAATGACTGGCATTATTATTACTGATTAGTAAAATCTATATTTGTAATGTAAATAAAGAAAAAGGGACGCAGAATTTTTTGTTATGGTTAAAAATTTATTCATTTCAGTTATTTCGCAAGAAGAAAAAAAAGAAAATAGGGGGTCTGTTGAATTTCAAGTATTCAGTTTCACCAATAAGATACGTAGACTTACTTCCCATTTGGAATTGCACAGAAAAGACTATTTATCTCAGAGAGGTCTACGTAAAATTCTGGGAAAACGTCAACGACTCCTGGCTTATTTGTCAAAGAAAAATAGAGTACGCTATAAAGAATTAATTAGTCAATTGGATATTCGGGAGCCAAAAACTCGTTAAGTTCATTTTTTTTTTATTTATTTATAATATTTTAAATAATTAGAATTATAAATATTAATTATTATTTTTAATGAACTTCATTTGGTTTTCAGCAATTCGTGGAATAATGAATCGGGGAAAAAATATATGACTGTACCGACTACAAGAAAAGACCTCATGATAGTCAATATGGGTCCTCAACACCCATCAATGCACGGTGTTCTTCGACTCATCATTACTCTAGATGGGGAAAATGTTATTGACTGTGAACCCGTATTGGGTTATTTACACAGAGGAATGGAAAAAATTGCGGAAAATCGAACAATTATACAATATCTTCCTTATGTAACACGTTGGGATTATTTAGCTACTATGTTTACAGAGGCAATAACGGTAAATGGACCAGAACAGTTGGGAAATATCCAAGTACCGAAAAGAGCGAGCTATATTAGAGTAATTATGCTAGAACTGAGTCGTATAGCTTCTCATTTGTTATGGCTTGGCCCTTTTATGGCAGATATCGGTGCGCAGACCCCTTTCTTCTATATTTTCCGAGAGAGGGAATTGATATATGACCTATTCGAATCTTCCACAGGTATGCGAATGATGCATAATTATTTCCGTATCGGAGGGGTGGCTGCTGATCTACCTTATGGCTGGATAGATAAATGCTTGGATTTCTGTGATTATTTTTTAACAGGGGTTACTGAATATCAAAAGCTTATTACGCGTAATCCCATTTTTTTGGAACGAGTTGAAGGGGTGGGTATTATTAGTGGAGAGGAAGCAATAAATTGGGGTTTATCGGGACCAATGCTACGAGCTTCCGGAATTCCGTGGGATCTTCGTAAAATTGATCATTATGAGTCTTACGACGAATTTGATTGGGAAGTACAATGGCAAAAAGAGGGAGATTCACTAGCCCGTTATTTAGTCCGAATCGGTGAAATGGTGGAATCCATCAAAATTATTCAACAAGCCCTGGAAGGAATTCCCGGAGGGCCCTATGAGAATTTAGAGGTACGGCGTTTTGATAAAACAAAGGATTCTGAATGGAATGATTTTGATTATCGATTCATTAGTAAGAAACCTTCGCCCACTTTTGAATTGTCTAAACAAGAACTTTATGTGAGAGTAGAAGCCCCCAAGGGGGAATTGGGAATTTTTCTGGTAGGAGATCGGAGTGTTTTTCCCTGGAGATGGAAAATTCGTCCACCTGGTTTTATCAATTTGCAAATTCTTCCTCAGCTAGTTAAAAAAATGAAATTGGCCGATATTATGACAATACTAGGTAGTATAGATATTATTATGGGAGAAGTTGATCGTTGAAATGATAATTGATACGATAAAAGTACAAGCTATCAATTCTTTTTCCAGATCGGAATCCTTAAAAGAGGTTTATGGGCTCATATGGTTACTTATTCCTATTTTTACTCCTGTATTTGGAATCATAATAGGAGTGCTGGTAATTG